TTTTGTTGTTATAGAACATGGCATTCTATGGGAGCAATGAATAGGTACGAATAGAGCAAAAAAGGAAATAAAAAAAAAATAGTAGAGAAAGATTCTATAAAACGATATACGAATCATCACTCCCCCGCTTTTTTATTTCCTTAATTCAATTTCATTTGATTAAGGCGAAATTCCTTAAAAACCTCCGCCTTATTTAAAATATCCTGAACAGTTTCTGTAGGTTGAGCACCCTTTTCAAGGAAATATAGAATAGCAGGAACGTTTAAATAAGTTTGATTCTTTATCGGATCATAAAAACCCACCTTTCGAAGATCTCTTCCTTCTCTTCGGGATCGAACATCAATTGCAACGATTCGATAGACGGCTCATTGGGATAGATGTAGATGAATAATACCCCCCTTAGAAACGTACGGGAAGTTTTCTCTTCGTACGGCTCGAGAAAAAATGATTTGAAGTTCTATTTCTGTATAAAATTACAATGGCAAATGGGTCTATAAAATGATCAAAGCAATTCGATTATGCTTTAAATCCCTTTTTTCTTCCTTCCTGAAAAAGAACAAAATCATTAGTACTCATAACTCAAGTTGGAGAACTCTCAAATAGCTCAAGGGAAAATCTTTAGGCATTTCATTTATTGATTTATTGAGTGGTCTTTAAACCCCTTTCCTTTTTGTTTGTCTCGTTTAAAATTTATTTGTATTTTTATTCAGGTCAAGTTATTGAGTCAATTGAAAGGGTATTTCCTTGTTCTGGGATCCTTTATTTTTTCTTTGTTTTAAATCATTGGGTTTAGACATAACTTCGGTGATTCTTAATCCTTTCAAAATGGCAGCAACATACCTTTTTTTGTGATTTACTTCTATCAAAGAATCATACAAACGGTTGATTCCCACGCGATACACTTTGTATCGAAAGAGTTTGATCACTTCCAAGAAAATTAAAATTTCCTTTTGGGTTGGAAACTTGGAATCCTTTCGATTTCTCTATCGAAGATATACTTACGAAGTTGTTCCAATTTATTGATTGGAATTAACCCTAGATCCTTGCCCTTGAGAAATGAATCAATACTTTCTACTCGAGCTCCATCATGGACTATTTCCATTCCAACCCAACAAAAAAGAGAGGTTCGGGTGGAACAGAACAAACGATGTCGAGCCAAGAGCACCTTCATTCCTATATAAAATGGTGGATGTAAGAATCCACAACGGATCGTGTCCTTCAAGTCGCACGTTGCTTTCTACCACATCGTTTCAAACGAAGTTTTACCATAACATTTCTCTAATTTCGAGTCGGTATGCAATTGATTCAATTATAGAATCATGAATAATCATCGGTTCAGTCGGTACATAGTAATCTCTACTTTATTATTCTATATAATATATATATAATAATATTATAAATAATAAAGAATATATATATATAATAATATTATAAATAATAAACAAAACAAATAAATGAGGTCTTTTTGAATATCTACGTCTTCAAGTAACTCAATAGGATAGATTCACTAATCTCACACTTTTTTAAGTACCAAAGACTTAACTTATAAGGAATCATTCAAAATATTGAATTTATAATTTAGTTTCCTACTTTAAATATCATTTTTTGAATCAAGTTTTACAGTAAAAAAAAACCAACCTTGATCATGATAAAAGAGATCCATTTCTATTTCTTTTGAAATTGAATCAATGATTTAAAACAGATAGATAGATCGAACAATAAAAAATTCTTTTTTTACAAAGAAAAACGAATGTCACTGAAATAGAGCGATAACAATATATACATATAAGCTATGCATTTCCTCATTTTATCTACGTATTTTTGTATTTTGTTTGACTTGAGATTCACTAATCTTTCTATAATCTTGTCATAAAGTAAAAAGTAAAGTGAATAAAATATATGAATCACCCCTGTCTCAATCCTTCCATAGATTTACAATTATTCATTAAAGCCAAACATGAAATACCTAAAAAGAAAGTTAAAATAAAATACATTGATTCCATATATAACTTGATTCTTTATTAAGAAGATTCGGACAGACGCAGATATTGAACTTAATCCCTTCCGTTTCTGATTAACTTATATCTACTCCCCGAATTCGATGGGAATAATAAATCATAAAAAAGGAGGGTCCTTTTTCTTTTTCGGGATGCTGACTATCTTGTCTAGGTACAAAGACAAACAAGTATAGATTAAGTCTTTGCTCCTTTTTTTATTTTACCCTACCCTAACCCAGTATTAAGAAGAGACTTAATCCCCTTAATTGAATTAAATTAGAGTACCAATAACTCCCTCTTGGTTAGAAATTTAGAGATTCACATAGAATTTTAATAATTGGGCTACTTTATTTAAAGAATAGGGAATAAGAGAAAAGAAATAGGGGTTCTTTCGCATTTCGATTCAAAATGCGTCGTTGAAAATTCAATATGGGACGTAAGCTTTTTCTAAGGAAAAAACTTTCCTCAATATGAGGAAAATAAACATATGATGAAAAACTCGC